TTAGAATTCTCAACTTTCTACGGTGTCTATACAATAAAATATTTTCAGGAACAGACAAATAATTATAATTTTTGTCTCTATTTGTAGTTATCCTTTGAGAATGTTTTAAAATAAAAATAGATTTATAAAAATTGCCCTTATTAACATATTTTTGTTCTTGGTATCCTTGATATTTTATTTTTTGAACGAATAAAATAACTATGGTTTGATACATAATAACCTGACCATTCTTTTTTACAGATAGTCGAAGGGGTTCTATAATAAATAGCTCTTTTCTCATTAAGTTTCTAAGAGTTAAATTCTTCTGAATCAGCATTGTATCCAGATTAAGTTCTTTCCTTTGCATAGAGGATAGAGTTATTTGTCTTGGATTTCCTAGTCTAAGCAAGAGACAATATACCTTGATATTTTCAATGGTTCTTTGGTTCAAAGTAAAATTCCACCTTAATTGAAAAAGAAAATACTTTTTCAGGAACAAATCTATTTCTGCTTCTGTATTGTTTTTGTATTTTTTTTTATTCTTATAGTCTTTTATATTGGATTGCAAATAATTTTCTTCAATATCTTTAAGGTTTTCTTTATTTGATCTAAGATCTCTTTGGTCTGTAGATTTTTTTTCTTTTTTTTTTGTTAATTCAAAATCAATTTTTTTTTTCGACAATATAACCCCTTTTTGCTTTCTATTAGTGTTTTTATTTTTATTATCTCTTTCATTTATATTTAAATTGAAAAGCAGCAATTTGCTTGGTATATTCCATGGTTTCATTTTATATGTATTATAAAGTAGTCTAAATTCTGGGAAAAACCAAAGTTTGAAATCCAATATGGAATCACTTAGTATTTTTTTATTCATTCCCATCCAATCAGAAATTTTTTTTTTTTTTTTTAGTGAATTTATTTTTGGATCAATCATAAGAAAAAAACTTTTTTTTTTATCAAAATTTTTATTTATTTGATTATTTTTAGGCCCGGTTTGAGTCTTTTTATTACTATTGATATCGATCTTGATCCAAGTTACAATATCAATTGTCTTTCTAAGACAAAAATGAAAAATTTCCCAATCAAAATATTTTCTATCCGTATTTTTTTCCATATTCCTAATATCATTTTTTAATAAAAAATGATTAAGATTAATAGGGCTATCTCCTAATTCAAATATTTCATAAATTTTGTTTTTATGTGTGTTGTAATTATAAGAACTGTTTGTTTTTTGAAATGTTGAGCCATAAATAGACGGCTCCCTTTTATGTTCATAATTAATAAATCTATAGGATAAAAGATTATATCTTTTAGATTTTTGAAAATTTTCTTTTTTTTTTTGTAATGAATAGACTTTGTAATAAATTAATTGATTTTTTTGAAAAAAATCCTGTTTGTTTAAATTTTGTTGTTGAATTGTATCACGTTTATTGATTCTATTTCGGCATCTTTGTGCTATTAATCTAGACCAGGTAATCGTAGAAAAATTGTATTGATAATGACTTCGTAACCAGCTTTGCCATTGATTTATTGCATAATTTTTAGGTTTCTTTTGTTTTAATTCAGAATAAAATAGTTTTTGTGGTTCAAAATAATTCTTTAGTGAAGTTTTAAGAAACAAAGAAGTTCCATGATATTCAAGAATAGGTTTTAACTTATATAAGTACAAGTTAAGAGCGGGTATTTTTGATAATTTGTAAAAGACATATGCTTGTGACAAGGAGGCTAAATCATAAAAATTATATGAATTCTTATTAAGAATATTATGAAGCGACTTTTTTCTATTGGAAATAAATTGAATTTTATTTGGTTTCTCAAATCTTATTTCATTGCTTTGATTATTCGAAATGTATTTTTCCATTTTTTTTTTTTCAATAAAAAGTTGCATATTTATTCTACGAATAGTAATGATAGAGAAAAAAAAATTAATGTAGATTTTTTCAGTCATTTTTTTTTTTAAAAAATAGAATTTATGAACGACTCGAGTATTTATTCTTTTTAATATTTTTAAAATATTTTTTTTTGATTTTAATCTTTTAACATTCAAACTTGTTCGATTATGGCTAATATTTCTTTTCGGAATTCCTTTTTTTTTCTCTTGGTTTATTCTTTCTATTTCATTTCTGATTGTGCTTGTTCTAGCAATTAGATCTTTCATTTTTTTTTCTCTCAGTAAATAATTTATCCAATTTGTAGATTGAATTTGATTAAATGATTCATTAATTTTCTGATTGGGGGTTATTTTAAAATTTTTTTCTTTTTTAGTTTCACTTAATTTAGATACTTTTTTTAATCTAAATAATCCAATTGGATTTACTTTTGAGAGTTCTTTTATTATTTTTTTAAAAAATAGAATAACTTTAATAAGCCTTTTTTTTTTTAAGATATTTAGAAAGGATTTGATCCTTTTTTTTAAAATTATTAGAACTAAAGAGCCTTTTTTTTTTAATTCCTTAATAATTGGTTCAAAAAAAGAATTTTTTTTTCGGGGAAGACCAAAAGGAAGTTCAGTCTCCATTCC